TGAATATATATAGCGGGTAGCGGGAATCGAACCCGCATCGTTAGCTTGGAAGGCTAGGGGTTATAGTCGACGTTGGTTGATCATTTTTAACATCTCTAATTCAAAACCGAACATGAGATTTTGGTTTCATTCGGCTCCTTTATGGAAGATCTATGTATTCCCACCAGAGAAAAAACGAGATCCATAACATCTATGTCAGCTTTTTTTTACGAATGCATCTAAAGCTACTTGCTTTTTAGATGATCCCTCTAGAAGAGGGGGATTCTATCAAATCTTTCTAGTATAGTTACTTCGTTCCCTATTTCTTTTCTACTCGTGGGATCCTAAGGAAAATAATTTTGTTTCTACCGAGCTGAAACAAGAAGCCGAGGGTTCTAGTAAACCAAAACCATCATTTTATAGCTATTTGGCTTCAATCTCCCCCTTTTTCAGCGCAAAGATTGAAGATTTAGTTACGATTGAAAGTTTTGGACTATCATCCATAGATCCTTTATTCATACTCATTCAATTGGAAGAATTGAACCAATCAAAAAAATTATGCTTCTCGACTCCATAATCCAATTTTTTTATGAAAATTCTGATTGCCTTTTGGATAGAAATCGTGAGAATGTATATTCTTTCCTCAAATGTCCTATTGAGGGGTAAAGGATTAAATCTTTTTAAGAAATAAAGTTTTTGATCGGAATATGAAATATGAAAAAAACGGAAAGACCCCTTAACTATTTAAGTTGTTAATAGAACGAATCACACTTTTACCACTAAACTATACCCGCTACATATTCATTATTGGATATGAATGGACCATTTGTCCAACAAGCTAATCAGACGCAGTCAAGATAGCATCAGAATCGTGAAAATTCCAGCATTAACACGTATTTTGTTCCGCTGCGGCGCGGGATTTAAAACTTGAAAAAAGAATAGGTGAATAGCAAAAAGTTTAGTCAAATTTAAATAGTGTACTAAAGTTATAAGTATTTTTTTTTTGAAACCTCCCTTCACTTGAACCGCCAGATTTTCTGAATTCGGGTAAATTGGGCCTCAAACTCTCAAGCTTGTACTTTGAACAAGTAAATGATTTATAGTCTCATTTTATAAATATGTGTTTTCTATTTGATATTATATCTCTTATAAGATATTCTAAGATATATTTCTTTTCTTTCTTAATACTTCCTTCTTAAGACTTCTTAAGTGAATTATTAAGATGAATATAATACTGAACTTAAACTTTCATTTCTAATGAAATTCGTTTTTCATTAATGAATTTCCGAATTTTATACTTAAGAAAATAAAGACGACGATTAGTACTATATTACTAGATACTATAATAGTATTAGTATAACACTTTTACTATAAAGACTAAATATTAGAATTTCTATTTATACTCATTTATACTCTAATTTACTAGAATTACTATATAAGTATATAAGGTACTATAATATAGAATATAGTAAGAATCTCTAATATTGAATATTTCAATATAGAATATTCTATCTATTAGAATCTTATAGAATTTAGAATAATTAGGAATGGGAATGAAAATTACTCTTCTTGTTTCAATAACAATTTTTATTTGTCGGAACAAAAGAAGTACTGGCCCGGCCAGTACTTATACTTAACCAGGCCGGGGAAATGAACCTTTTGTACAAAATAAAAGAAGTAAGGTATTCTTTCTATTGTATAAATCTTTTTTGAATCATTGAAGGAAAATAAAAATTGTTCTCAATCTTGACTTCACGTGTTAAATCACATGAGAAATTTCCAATTTTGAATGGGGAGAGATGGCTGAGTGGACTAAAGCGTCGGATTGCTAATCCGTTGTACGAATTTTTCGTACCGAGGGTTCGAATCCCTCTCTCTCCGACCCCCCGGATAATTAGAATTGAAATAAATTTCGATTATTTTCTTTTATGAATCTTTTATCTTTATATAGCATCTATTCCATTTCTTTATACATTTACCTATGAAAAAATCAAGGAAAAAAAAGAAATCTCATCTCTTTTTTTATTCTTCACGCCCGGGATTACGCCCTGGATCATTAGATAAGAATCCGAAGATGAATAGAGAAACAAAGAATATTACTACTGTGTAAACGAATAGTTTAAGAGTAAGCATTACAAACCTCCAAGATAAGATAAGATCATTTTTTTTTAAGGAAATAGATCACCTATTTTACGACACACACTAGACACTATTTTGATATGACGCTCTAAAGATGAAAAAAAAAGGAAGTTTTTTTGAAATTTCTTTTCACGAATTTCTTTCTAATGTAATAAGATTCGTATTTTTTCGTTACCAAAAATTTCTTGTCATATCAATATCTATAATTAGGTATTTTATGGGATTTTATAAAGGAAAAATCAGAACAAAAGAAGAAATAAGCTGATTAGCTGATTAAAGATAAAGATCATCGCCCCTTCCCTTATTCAAATTCAATTTCAATATAAAATTAAAATAGAAAATACCAGAATTTCACTTTTTGAATCGAGGGTTCCTAATGTCCAGACTTATCTTAATCTTATTTATGATCTTATTTATTTTCAGAATAAAAATCTCATCTTTTTTTTATCGAAGAAATTATGAATTGAATAGAGATTTCATTTTTATCGAAAACTTACAGCAGCTTGCCAAACAAAGGCTAAGAGAAAAAAGAGTACAGGGATAATCGGCATAACGTCTACGATTGGATTGAAAAAGGCATAAGCCTCGGGCAATTTGGCGAAGAAAAAACTACTCGAATAAAGGGTATAATTAAGACAGATACAGATTAAACTAAAGATATTAAACATAACAAATATTCTTTTCTTGTTCTTAAAGATTCAAATGAAATTGAAATGATAATAAATTATCAGATTGAATTGAATTGTTTTTCTGAGGAAAGTTTTCAAATAACAAATAAAAAGGCAGATGCAGATAAAAGAAATAAATTCTTATTTTTCTTTGACTTCTCCCCAATCAAGAATCCTCCCTTACATTCTCCAATCAAATAAGAATTCTATTTTCATACAATATCTTAATTGAATTCTAAGTAATGATCAATGAATCTTTTTGATTCTATATCTATTGTGTTGAATCCTAGCGACAACATGTCCTATATTTCTTTTGGTTGGTTATTGACGAATAACCAATATTTATCTTAGTTTTTCTTAGACCAAATCAAAATGGGGCGTGGCCAAGCGGTAAGGCAACGGTTTTTGGTCCCGTTACTCGGAGGTTCGAATCCTTCCGTCCCAGATCGTTTGCATCATAAACGAAAGATTCTTCTCTATTGAAATTGAAAATTGAATTCAACAATTTTCTGTTTCATGTTGGATACAATGTTATCCAATCTGAATTCTCAGAATGATTCTTAGAATCATATCTTTTTTTTTACTTTTTTACTAAAGTATTTTATTCTGAAATATTCGTGATTACTTTTGTTAACGATTTTTTGTTTTATATGATGGAGATGCATGCGAAAAGATAGGAATCTGAGGATTCTTATTTTCTCTTTGATCTTACCTTACACGAGACTTTTTCTACTCCATAATAATGAAAACAAAGAAACTTTATTCTCAAACTATCTCTCTGTTTTCAATTAAATGAAAATCAGATTCAATTGGAGATGGTGATGGTAAATAATAAATAAATCATAATATTAGAAAAATCATATTTCATAAAGAAAAAATGAGAAAATATTAGAATATATTAATACATAAATACATAATTATTACATAAGAATATATATATATTGTATATTATTCTTATTAAGAATATCTTATTATTATAGAATTGAATATTTATGAATATTTCAATGAAATATTTAGTTTAGTAACTTATTTAGTTAAAGTGGCTAAAAACTTTTATCCATTCATGGGTATTTTTTTTTCATGTGATATTATTCATATGAGAAAATATGGTGTATTTTTAAGTGAAATCCTTTCCGGATAAACACTTATCTATAAGTGTAGATTATTATGTATCGGTTCGGTCAATGACTATTCATGATTCCATATTGAATCAATTGCATATGGTTCCAAATTCAAATAAAATGAGAGGGATGTTATGGTAAAACTTCGTTTGAAACGATGTGGTAGAAAGCAACGTGCGACTTGAAGGACATGATTGGCTGTGGATTCTGACATCCACCATCTTCTATTTCTATACGAATGAAGATGCTCTTGTCTCGACATAATTTGTTCTACTGGGAACCTAATTTAATTTATCTTGGATTGCTAAATAACTAAATAAAGATACTAATGGTATATAAAGGTATAGCATATGATGGAGCTCGAGCAAAAATGATTGATTCATTTATCGGGGGAATAATCTAGGGTTAGTGACAATCAATAAGTTAGACCAACTTTGTAAATATATCATCAATATATAAATAAGGGGAGGTTCAAAAATGAACAAGTTTGAAATGAAAAAAAAAAAGAAAATTTGTCGAAATTTTCAAACTGTTTCAATCAAGAGTGTATCACAAAGGAATCAATCTTTAGTATGATTTTTTCCTTTTCCATAGAAAAAAGAACAAAAAACAAAAGGTATGTTGCTTCCTTTTTGAAAAGGAGTAAGGATCACCGAAGTAATGTCTAAACCCAATGATTTCACAAAGCGCAAAGCAAAGACAACAAATTCCGGAACAAGGAAACACTATTTTCACTTGTCTCAACAATTGGATCAGAATGAGTAAAAAAAAAAAATATATCCGAAAGGAGACAAAAAAAGAGGTTAGAGACAGCTCAAGAAATTCTAAGGATTTCCTTTCGAACTCTTTCAAAACTACCCAACTTGAGTTAGGAGTACAAATGAAATTTCTTTTTCTATCTATATAGATAATAGATAGAAAGAGAAATTCTATAAATGAGAATCATTTTTTCTTGAGCCGTATGAGGAGAAAACCTCCTATACGTTTCTAGGGGGGGCATCTTTTATCTACATCTATCCCAATGAGCCATCTATCGAATCATTGCAATTGATGTTCGATCCCGAAGAGAAGGAAGAGATCTTCGAAAAGTGGGTTTTTATGATCCGATAAAGAATCAAACTTATTCAAATGTTCCTGCTATTTTATATTTCCTTAAAAAAGGTGCTCAACCCACAGGAACTGTTTATGATATTTTAAGGAAGGCAGAATTCTTTCAAGAATTTCGAGTTTTTTTTTTATAAAAAAAGGATAGGGTAACTAGTACCTATCTTTGTGTAAATCTTTATTCAAAGTTTTTTCTTTTCTTGTTCTATTCATACTTATTTTATTCTTCTTTTTCTTGCTTCTTTTTGTGGAACCCCCCAAACAAGGGGGGTAATCTTTCTCCTTGTATTTGTATTGTACCTTTCTTTTTTTGATTAAAGAAAGCCACTATTTTTTCTATCTTTACCTTTTCCTTATTTTTTTTTCCGCTCAAAGTTTTATTATTTATGTTATGCTAATCCAACACAAATTTCTATAGAATTTCTTTCTATTGAAATTTGTTTTCTAAAAAGTCCATTCATATTGACAATGGCGTATCAAACAAATATAATTTGATCGTATATAAATAGATCTTTTTATCCCCATTCCCTATTGGCTCTTTCCTTCACTTTAGTAAAATGAATGAGTTTGCTGGATTTTTTTTTATTTCGATCATATCTACACTTCATATTGATCCGGGTTGCTAACTCAACGGTAGAGTACTCGGCTTTTAATTGCGACTATGATCTTTTACGCATTTGGATGAAGGAATTCGTCTAGACTATTGGTAGAGTTTATAAGACCGCGACTGATCCTGAAAGGTAATGAATGGAAAAAAAAGCATGTCGTAAAAAGAATAGAAAAATATAAAAAAGAATAATATAATCATAGAAAAAGAAGATTTCTAGCACTCAGAATAGAAATAGAACGAGAGTTTTTCTTTTGATAACAAAATGAGAGTTCTGTAAAGTATTTCGGGTCTAGTGAATAAATGGATAGAGCCTTATGGCTCCAATTCGAGTAAGACAAAAAAGCAACGAGCTTACCTTCTTAATTTGAATGATTACCCGATCAAATTACTAATTATGCGTTAAAAATAGATTAGTGCCTGATGTGGGAAAGGTTCTCTTGTGAATTGTGAGTGGACCTTTGATTCTTTTTTTTTATTAATCCTAATTATTCTTTATTGTGGATTAAAGACGGATGTGTAGAAGAAATAGTATATTGATAAAAAAAGGATTTTTTTTTTCCAAAGTCAAAAGAGTGATTGTGTTGCAAAAATAAAAGATTTTTACCCCTTTTTCTTATTGTTATTTTCTATTTTCTTTATTTCTTTTATTGTTATTCTACTTAATATTAACAAGTAAAAGAAAACCAAATTGGATAGAAAGGGAAAGGAAAAATATCTGTAGATTGGGCTCTCTGTCTCCGGGGTATATATTCTTTATTTGTTCTTACTTTTCTATAATCTTTTACTTCTTAAATTATCATTATGTTTTTTACATGTATAAAAGTCTATGTTATTGAAAGTGAAAGTATAGACAGTGCATAGTATATATTAATACTAAACTAGATTATTAGAATTATCTATTCTAATAATAGAATAATTAGAAGAAGAATATTATTCTTCTATTATTATTAGAATTTATTCTAGTTATAAGTTATACTATTTTAGTATAAGATAAACAATATACTACATACAACATACGCATACGCCGTTCTAACCATATTGCACTATGTATCATTTCATAACACAAGAAGTGCCTCCCTTTTTTGGTTACATTTTTTGGTTACAGTAGAAATGTATTTTCAATGAATTACAAGGATATTTAGATTGAAAAAAGATAGATTTCGGAAACAAAACTTCCTATATCCGCTACTCCTTCAGGAGTATATTTACTCACTTGCTCATTATCATAGCTTCAATAGTTTCATTTTTTACGAACCTGTGGGAATTCTCGGTTATGACAATAAATCTAGTTTAGTACTTGTGAAACGTTTAATTACTCGAATGTATCAACAGAAATCTTTGATTTATTCGGTGAATGATTCTAACCAAAATGAAAATGGATTTTGGGGGCGCAAGAATTCTTTTTCTTCTCATTTTTCTTCTCAAATGGTATCAGAAGGTTTTGGAGTCATTCTGGAAATTCCATTCTCGTCGCGATTAGTATTTTCCCTTGAAGAAAAAAGAATACTAAAATCTCATAATTTACGATCTATTCATTCAATATTTCCCTTTTTAGAGGATAAATTATCACATTTAAATTATGTGTCAGATCTACTAATACCCCATCCCATCCATCTGGAAATCTTGGTTCAAATCCTTCAATGCTGGATCAAAGATGTTCCTTCTTTGCATTTATTGCGATTGTTTTTCCACGAATATCATAATTTGAACAGTATCATTACTTCAAATTCAAAGAAATCCATTTACGTCTTTTCAAAAAGAAAGAAAAGATTCTTTTGGTTCCTACATAATTCTTATGTATATGAATGCGAATATCTATTCCTTTTTCTTCGTAAAAAGTCTTCTTATTTACGATCAATATCTTCTGGAGTCTTTCTTG